GAGACAGAATAGTTAAGGGGTTTACCCTATCTGTACAACGATATAAATAGAATAATAATCCATTTTTACAAAATACTCTAGGATCATCCGTTTGAGGAGTATTTTGTACGTCACCAATTGCTGATTTTTACGTTGATTAGAAAAAAGACTAACAACTACTTTCTATTTTAAACCTAAATTCTATAGGTTTTTGTTTACTCTAAAAAAAACCATTTGTTTACCTTAAAATAACCCCCAAAAATAACTAAAATTCGTACTCTTAAAATTCCTCATCGTCAGGAAAGCAGTCTATTGTCAAGAACGGGTCCGGCATAGGCCAGGGCATAGGCCAGAAAATGTGCAAATACAATAATTCGCTTAGAATACCTTCTAAAATTAAAACCTTCTCAAATTAAAAGATTCCGCGGTACAATTGAATTAAATAAACCTTTTTTTATAAGTATTCCGTTGCTTGTGAACCCTCAGGGACTGCCGTATTCAACGTTTTCTCAATTACTCTTTTACCAGTAGTTATAAGGCGGATAAAAGTATTGCAATCAACCGAATTATCAATTCATCTTTGGTGTAATCTCCTACGTAGAACTTATGGATTGCCCTCTCGAATCGATAAAAAAGGGAAGATCTTTGATCTTCATGGATCTCCATTGCAGAACAACTAATTTGTTTCGCGGAAAGTATTTGACAGCAAAGAGACGTACTTTCAGCGTTTGTTAATCGCTGGTTTAGATAATTGCAGATAATATTGCATACTATTTTTATGCATACTATTTTTAGAGAGTTTTCAATTGCATGGACTTGGTTATTGACTTTATCACGAATCCCCTCTTGATTCCTTGATATTATCAATCCCAAGGCGCAAATGATCATCGTCTTTGAATAGGAATTCAACAAATAGTCTTCCTGTTCGATCAAGCAAGTTTTCGTTGAAATATAGTATTTTTTTTCTTTTACGTACTTTTTTCAATCTACCATTTGTCACTTTTCTACTACAAAACCAAGGTAAAGATGCACCGACTCATAGTCTTACAATCTCTTTCGATGTTGTATCGTTGGCGCCTGCTTTTTATTTAATAGTAGACAAAAGCTTCTGTCGTCATATCTTTCTCCGTCTTGCAGTTCTGAGCCACTGATACGAACTAAAAGAACGAAAGTTTGATATATTGTGAATATGGATTGCTTCCAATTCCCATCCCAAAACAATCGCGAAAAGTTTTTTTTTCTTCTTTTCATACTTTTCATAAAGGTTATTATTCTTCTTTTCAGATACTAACTCTTCGAATGAGTTATCTTTAGCTAATTGATCGAGTTCCTCTTTTAGCATCTCAATCCAAGCCTTGAGATGCTCATCTGTTTCAAAGATATGTATCAGGAAGTCTCGAACATATCTTACCAATCGTTTCAAAAGAGTTTCCCGATTTCTATCTGCCACCGGGACTAGGTTTGTAGTTAAACTAAATCCCATCAATAAGAAAATATACCGTAGAAATAGATGGTATTTCTACGGTATATTTTTAATGGAAAAATAAAAGGACATAAATAAGAAAAAAGATCATTAGGTCTAAAGGGAAGATAGACGACTTGGTCCAAAAAAAACAAAAGTCCGTACCCGAAAAGAAAAGGAGTATAGATAGATTTATTTACTTTAGTTTCGCTTTTCGAGGCCGTTTTTTTTTTTTTATGGAATCATGTAAAATCTTAATTCTAAGAAATCAAAAACTTTGAATTAGTAACTTTTCTGTTATTCGAATCGACTCGTAATCTTCAACCACCAAAAATGTTATGCGCTTCAATATAATTACCGGGAAATAGCTTGTTTCAAAAAAAATGAGAATATATCTGCTTCTCTATGAATTATCTATGAATTATTAGAATCAGTAAGATCCTTTTTTTTCACAGAATCTTCAAAATCCCTAGGAATCCATGTAGTCAGAAAAAAAGGATTCGAAGTATTGATTAAAGCAGTTTTCATGGTATCCATTAAAGTACTGTTCAAAGTAGTCTTCGAAGTACTGTTCAAAGTAGTCTTCGAAGTACTGTTCAAAGTAGTCTTCGAAGTACTGTTCAAAGTAGTCTTCGAAGTACTGTTCAAAGTAGTCTTCGAAGTACTGTTCAAAGTAGTTGTCGAAGTATTCATTAAAGTTGTTTTCAACGTATTCATTAAAGTACTGTTCAAAGTCCTTGTCGAAGTCTCCATAAAAGTCTTGTGCCATAATTCGCTCTCCCTCATCTAATCTCTTACTACTCGAGTAAGAGATAGAAATAAACCATTTCGATTTTTTTAATAGCTTCTTGCTATATAAAGAATAAAGATTCCATTTGTTTTTTCCAAGAGACCTAACTTACATGCTTTAGTGGGTTTCTGAGATGCTTTTTTTTAATAAACTGTATTCAAGTTAAATCTTTTGAAACTGATCATCAATAAGCTAGACCCATGCTCTGGGTTGTTTCATGCCATAAATAAACTCGAACACTTAAAAAATCTGTTGGACAGGCGTATTCACATCTCTTACAGCCCACACAATCCTCTGTTCGTGGGGCAGAAGCAATTTGCTTAGCTTTACATCCGGTCCAAGGGATCATTTCTAAAACATCTGTGGGACAAGCTCGCACACATTGAGTACAGCCAATACATGTATCATAAATCTTTACTGAATGTGACATTTACTTATGAAATCTTTTTAACTTTATTAATTTTCGATCTAGTCTATCTAGTAAAAGTAAACTTGGAAATGAATTATATATTAAAATAATTAAAAGACCAGACGAATCAATGATTTACCAGAATTTGTTCAACCTACTTCTGGAGTGACTGAGCAAAGAGGGTCAAAATACTTTGAGTTTTTAGCTTTTTCAACCAAGATCATATGCTATGTAATATAACTACTAATTGACTTTGAATTTATGACTATTCCAATTTATAAAAAAACTAAAAAAGATTGACGAAATAATAAGCGCGTTCAATAAATGATTCAGTTGCTTTGAAGAAATTAAAAATAATTGATAAAAAATATCATTGCTGACTCTAAAAATCAAAAAATTTTACAAAATCCTTATTTATTGCGTTCAAGAAAAATTCAAGACACATAAGACCTCTAACAAGATTTCGATGTTCGATTCTCGAGAAGAAAAAAATAAGTACTCAAAACTACTAAAAGTTTAAGTAGTATTACCTAATCTCTTATGAATTAAATATCAGTTAACTTTACTATAATATGAAAAACAATAATACTCCTATTATTGGATACAATATAAAAAATATAAAAAATTCTAGTATAATAAATGAAAAATAAAAATTTATTGAACTAAAAATATGATATCCATTTAAATCTTATCTCCATTCAATTTTATTTAAATAGAAAAGAATGAAGTCTTATTTCAATTAATCATTTTAAGGATTTATTATTAAATTAACGAAATAAATTGCATCGAGCAAAGCAAGAACAAAATTGCTTGATAAATAAATTCAAATTTTGTTCCTATTACATTTTTTTTCTTGTTCGAGAATATCTGTTGATCTTCACGTACAAAAGATTCCAACGGGATATTTAGAATATTTCCCATTTTTGAAACAGTAAACTTAGGCAAACAAAGTAAAGTAAGTAACTTCGTCACCACAAGTTAAAAGGTGAAAAATCTTTATCCTATTTTGTCCTATTCATGGAGAATACAGCAAATAGCATAAAAGCCTTTCTATCTCCTACGAAAATAAGAGAGAGGTAAAAAAAATGATAATCTTTGATAACGCAAAAAAAAAAATGATCAGTTATTCGGGCTCAAACTACGAACTCGTTGTTTAAAGGTTGAGTACTCTACCATTGAGTTAGTACCACACAAAAAATAATGTTTCATTATTCTTTCTGCTAAATTCCAGTTCCCTTTTTATTACAAATCCCTTTTTCTTTTTTTATGTAGATATAGCTTTCTAGTGCTAATGATACATTTTTATCTTCATCTTCATAATAATTTTAATAATTATATATGTATGGTAATACCTCAAAAGTATATTAAAAACTCCATCGATATTTTATCTTTTCCATATGCTTCAATACATAATGAAAAATCAATCAATTTTAACTGAAGATTAAAGACTTATAATTCTTTTGATTATTACTTAACTCTTATTCTCCTATTTTTTTATTCTTATTCATATATATAATGGAACCTAAATATTTTTCCTGGCAAGTTAAAGTATATTTTATTTTTTGCATCGAACTACTTTTTTTTTTCATTAACTAAAAGAATAAGGAATAAGTGAAGATCTTTTTTCAATGCATTTAACTTCATTTTTTTCTTAAGCCTATAAATAAAGGAAATCTTAAAAAGATTATGTTTAAAAAAATCACATGAAAAAAATTCATAATGTTTATGGTTATAGCAAGGAATATAATATTTTTATCTATATCCATAGACTGACATAACAAGTTAAATGAAAAGAATACTGCCGAAAATCTTTATCCGCGCTCACAAGATTGAATATTGAAGGAACTTGTATCCCCTAGAATTAGAATGTAAGAAGATTTCTCGTCCAAATTTTCAAAGTTTCTTTTATTTCATTCGATAAGTATTGAATAATTTCAAAAGAAATGGCATGTTCTGGTCTAATCCTTTGTCGGACCCGTTCTTCACAGTACACTTAAACTTCTATTACTTATTTTATTTTAACGATAAACTCTTGCTTTAATAGTCTAATATATACTTCATAAAATCAGCCACTTTCGTTCTTTTTTAACTAACTCAAAATTTCTTTCATCGACATAAAAAAGAATTTTATTTACTATCAAATCAAAAGAATTCCTACTTAATTTACTTTGGTATTTTGTTTTTCGCATAAAGTTATTAAATTCACTAATTAAAAAAGTAATAAGGAGGACTAATAATATAACAATAATCTCTCATTAGTCATTTTTTAGAAATTCGTCGATTGTGAAATGATTATAGACAATTTAACGAAATCCTTTTCAGAACTTGTTCAAAGAGTTTTGTTTAATTTCTTCATTTTACCGATTTGTTTCATTTAAAAAATGAAAAAAGGAAGAAACTACGCGATCTTCTGCGGGCGGATTTACCGATTCAACAAGTAATATCATGTTAAAATTGATAAAATTAACAAATATTTTTTGTATACAGGAAAGGGGAAACTTATAGTATTGATTCTGATAAACCCGAAATCTTTATTTATTTCGCTTTTTTTATTGTCTTTTTTCATTGTTTTTTTTTTCCTCTGTAAATTTTGTCAATTTTTTTTACCTTTTTACGTTTACGGTGCAAATTCAATAATTCACTTAGAATACCTTTTAAAAGATTCCGCGGTACAATTGAATCAAATAAACCTTTTTCGAATAAGTATTCGGTTTCTTGTGAACCCTCAGGCACTGTCGTATTCAAGGTTTCCTCAATTACTCTTTTACCAGCAAAGGCTATATAGGCATTGGGCTCGGCAATAATGATATCTCCCAACATAGCAAAACTAGCCGTCACACCACCAGTAGTAGGAGAAGTCAGAATTGATATATATAATAAATTGCGATTTGATTTATAATTTGATTTATAATCATGTAAAGCAGACGATATTTTAGCCATTTGCATCAAGCTCAAACTTCCTTCTTGCATCCGTGCTCCTCCGGATGCAGACACTATAATAAGAGGTAAAAAGCTTTTAGTAGCATACTCAATCAACCGAGTTATTTTCTCTCCAACTGCAGATCCCATACTACCTCCCAGAAACTGAGAATCCATAATCCCAATTGCGACGGGAATACCGTTTATTTTACCTATACCTGTTTGAACAGCTTCAGTTAACCCCGTTTTTCTTTGATAATAATTGATACGATCTTTATAAGGGTCCTCCTCCGAATGAAACTCAATAGGATCCCTAGAGATGATAGCTTCATTCATAGGATACCAAGTATTTGGATCAATCAAAAGGTCGATTCTTTCTGAACTACTCATTTTAAAATGATATTCACATTGTTCACAAATATGTAGTTGTGACTTCAAAAAGTACTTATAATTTAATCCAGAACAATTTTCACATTGAAGCCACAAATGTCTGTATTTTGGAATTCCAGTAAGATCATCATACAAAATATTACTAGGAATGAAAAACTTATCATAACTTTCATCAAAAAATTCAGGATATTCCTCATAAAGGTCATAACTTTCCATAGGTTGAGAAGTTGCATCAACAAGGTCATAAATCTCATCATAAAGGTCATAATATTCAGAAAGAAGAGGTTGTCTATCATCCAAAGGGTCATAACTTTCATCAAAAAGGTAATTCTCACTCCTAGTTAAATCGGAACTATCAAGACAACACTTTTTAGAATCAAGAGAGCTGTCAATAGAATTCTTGATGTGATTAGACCTATTATATTTTGGAGATATGAAAAGACTGTCCCCTTCACTATCCCTATCCCAAACTAGAAACAAAGTATCATCAGAAAACAAAGTACAAGTTTCTTTTAACATGAATCAATAATCCATATTACTGTACCTTGTAGCTCGAATTCGCACTATCGCCCCGACCCATCCGGCGTATGAATTATTTTTTTTTTTTTCTATTTTTTATAAAGCTAAAAGTTGCTTTTTTTTTCTTTTTTTTTGTCCTTTTATATTTTTTTTGAAAAAAAAAGAAAAAACCGAATCTTTTTCGCCCAAAAATGGATCTTCTTTGCTTCTATATTCCCATATGAGATTTGTGTGTCAAAAAAAGAAGATAGAAATGACTAAGGTGAACGAACCAAGATCTTGTTGCAATCTAAATCTAGTCAAAGTTAATAGAATCCATAATCTAATCCAAAACTTTCTAACTATCTTTCTAATATTTCGAATCACATTCCACATTTACTTGTTTGTACGAGACTCTTGTTCTAGACGTTGATTCGTATTTTGTTCTCACTCTCTTTTTTTTAAGTCAATTGAGAATTTAGTTTAAACCCGAATTCTTATGAGGTTCAATCCCTTTTTCTTAGTTCGCCCGATTCGATTCTAAAAAGAGTAAGGTAAAGAGAAATAGAGGAGCAAAGAAGATTAGTCACAGATACTTTCTTCTATCTGGAATCTTCATTACCCCCCATTCCTTCCTATGGTACTATTTACTAAGAACTCCAAAAGGATTACAATCAATCGAATTGTGAATTCAGTTTGGTTGTCAGCGTCGAAATGGAAATCAGTGCTTGCCCTATCGAATCGATCAAAAAGGGGAGATCTTTGATCTTCGGGGATCTTCATTAGATCAAAACGACTTCGCTCTGCGCGAATGATTACATGGCAAAGAGACCTAATTTGATAGTTTGGGAGTTGATCGGATAGATAAACTCGGATCATATACCATACCATTTTAAGAGATTTTTCAATTGCATGGACTTGATTCTTGTATTTAGCACAAATCCCCTCATCAAGCTCGTCAAAGATATAAGTAATCGTATTACGAAAATGAATCTGTTCTTCGAATACTAATTCAACGAATAGTCTTGCTGTTCGATGAAGCATGTTTTCGTTGAGATACCTGTCTTCGTAGAGATCTAGTGTTTCAGATCTTTCCCGTTCTCTTTGCATCCCTTCGATTAGTAACATTGCTAGTACAACACCAAGGTAAAGATGGATCAACTCATTGTCTGGGCAATCTCCTTCTATCTTGTAGTGTTTCCGTCTCCTAGATAATAGTAGAGAAAAGTTTTGTTCGCCATACCTTTTCTCGTCTTCCTGTTCTAAGTCAACGATACAAACTAAAAGAGCCAAAGCTGTATCTTTTGTGAATATGGATTGATTCGAATTCCCATCCAAAAAGAATCGGTAAAGGGTTCTTTTCTTCTTTTCAGATCCAAACGAGTTATCTTGAGTGAATGGATCGACTTCCTTTTTTAGCATCTCAATCCAAGCCTGGAGATGCTCACCTCTTTGTAACAGATCTATTAGGAAGTCTCTAACATATCTTTTTAACCTCTCCAAAAACGGTCCCCTTTTTCTCATTTATTTAATATGAATAAGTAAACCCCTCCTAGGTTTTTTTTTTCTTTTTTTTTGTCTCTCGAATATTCAATTGACTGATTAATTCTTTATAACGTACTCGATCTTTTTTTGATAAATAAGCCAATATTCGTTGACGTTTTCCCAGAATTTTCCGTAGACCTCTCTGAGATGAATAGTCTGTTTTGTGTAATTCCAAATGTGAGGTAAGTCTCTCTATCTTATTGGTAAAACAGAATACTTGAAATTCAACAGACCCCCTTTTTTCTTCTTTTGTTTCTTGATAAATTTTTGACATGATTGAATCTTTTGATTTTGGCATAAAGAATTGATTCTACTTTTTGCTTTTTCTAAATATGAATCTTTTTGAAGGTCAGTAAGAATAACGTGAGCTCTTTTTTTCTAGTATACCTAAACCTAATAAGAAATTCGAATTTCCTTATTTGATTGATTCATTTTCTTGAGAATTTTTCAAGAAAATGAATCAATCATCAATCGAATTTGAAATTGGATTCGGCTAGGAATAGAAAAAGATGATACATTTCTGCACTCATAAAAGGATTTCGATTAAAAAGATTTTGTTGATTCAGCTCTGCATCTTATTGATATATCATCGAATTCCTATCCTATTATGTATAAGAAAACAGATGTCAGATTAAGATAAGGTGTGTACTTCTATGTTATCTATCTCTACACGATCTATATTTTGAATATGGGATAGAGTAGAGATAAACTTAGAATCGTGGATACGGATGGATTCTTAACATACTAAAACGACTACCATTCGAAGTATCAAACCAATAGCGATTCATACAAGCTAAATCTTCTAATCGATAATACGGCCAAAGAAAGAGTTTTAATCTCATTAACTTATTAAGATCATTAAGATCAAGACCCTCGCTTTTAGAGAAGAGTGTACTACCGTCTTTTATTTCTTGCCTAGCCTGAGAATAAAATAGTTCAACTGCCTTAGAATGAAATACTTCAGCTATCTGTGCTTGCAAATAAGGATTCTTATCTTCATTCTTATCTTCATAAGAATATGTTTTTTTTGTTTTGAAACTGAAAACACATTAGAATTCTCAATGCTCTACGACTTCTAGGTGATAAAAGATTTTCCGGAGCAAACAAATCAGACTGCTTCTTTTCTATATTTTTCATCATTTTTTTATATGTTGAAAGCGATTCATCAAAGGACTTCAAAACAAGCGTTCTTGTGTATAATTTCTCTTCACTTTCACTCATAAATTCTTTGTATTGCTTATGTCGCTTTTTACTCTTAGGAATCACTGATAGGGTTTGATACATAATCAATCTTCCATAATCTCTTATAGATATACGGAATGGTTCACTAATCAATATACCCCTGTCGAAAAAAGGGTTGATTTTACTTACCACGTCATCGGTCTTCTGCTTCTGATCACTGTCATCGGTCTGACTGCTCTCAGTCTCAGGATAGCGGAAATTCACCAGCGTATCCACATGCAGACGTCCACTTTCTAGCGTGTTTAGAATAAGGAATTTTACATTCTATCTCGATTGCTTTACGATACTAAGTGTCTTGAGATCAAACTCTATTTGCTGGGCGATAAACGGAAGATCTTTTTCGTCTTTAAAAAGACTATGAAAGCGAAATTGAAAATGAAAACTGCCATATCTCCTGTCTCTTTCATCGACCATAGCCATTAAGTCGTCTACTGCTCGAAGGTTCAATTTTTGAATGTCTTCCTCTGTGACTTCTTTTTCCAAATCAAAATAGATATCTTCCCTGCTTTCCTCTCTTTCTTTTCTGACTGCAGGTCTGACGTCAGACTTGTCGAGAAATGCAGGCCGATTTCGAAAGAGGAATTCCTTTGTTATAAACCACGTTTTCTTTTTATCTTTCTCTTTCTCTGCCTTAGGATCTTTCTCTGCCTTACGATCTCTCTTTTTCTCTGCCTTAGGATCTATCTGCGTATCCGCCTTAGGGATTTTATCTTTATATGCCTTAGAAACCAAGGAAAATTCGGGGAAGAACCAAAGTTTCCGATCGAACTCACCTTTTAATCTTTTTTTTACAAGTAGGAACCTATCAAAAAAGTTTTTTCTCTTTCTTTATATCTCTCTTGCTTGAACAAGGAGGGCAGGTCCAGGATGAAAAGATTTTCGATCTTTCTCTTTATCCCTATCAAAACGGGAACCTTTTTCTAGTTTTAGGTAATAAGGGAAAGCCATATCCCTGCACCTATTCCATAGGTTCGCTTTTTCTATTTTGTAATAATTAGAAAGATAATACAATTCTTGGTTCTTTGTTAGTGAACTAGAAGTATATGAGTCTTTTTTTTCTTCAAACAAAATAGATATATTTCGATGCTAAAAGATCATATCTATAGGTTTTCTGAAAATCCTCTTTTTGAGTTTGTAATAAGACTACGTAGTCTTCATAATTTTTCTTTTTTTCTTTTATGTAATGACTTAATCGGTCTTTTTTATACGAGAGTCCTTTGCTTAATTGTGAATCTTTAACCCTACAACGTTGAGTAAGGCTATTTCGCCATTTTCTTGGTTCTAATAAAGACCACTGATCCGTAGATAAATGGTGTTGATAGTGACTTTTTAACCAATTTTTCCATTGCTGAACTCTAGAATTCTGAGATCTTTTCTCTTTTAATTGGGATTTCATTATTCCTTGTTTTCGAAACGAATCTTTTATTTCCTTTTTAAGAAAGAAAGATCTTCCTTGTGTTTGAAAAGAATCTTTTATTTCTTTCTCATTTTTAAGACCAAAAAAGATTCCGTGATATTGAAGGACAGATCTTAACTTATCAAAATTAGGAACCTTTGTTTGTGAGAATTTGTAAAAAACATAGGCTTGGGATAAAAAGGAAAAATTAGAAAAGATCTTCGACTTATTATTCAATTGAAAATTGACTTCAAGATTGTCCAATTCCGTATTTTCAAGACTCAATTGATAGTTCTGAAGTTCACTAAAAAAGAAAAGCGATTCTTTTATATTCGAAATCAATTCTTCATTTGGTTCCGGTTCTTGAGTTCTTTTTTCTTCGCTATTATAAGAATATCCATAATAAATGTCTGTGTATCCATCAATCATTTCTTTTTGTATTTGTAATTTAAGAAAGGCTTGTGGATTAATGATACATAAACATATATCTCTGTATTCTTTTTTTCGAAACAAATTCTTAATGATGGATAAACATATATCTATGTTTAGGTTTAGCCTTTCTCTAAGAATGTCAGGAAGGAACTCTGCCTTACGCATTAATCGAACAACCTTTCTTTTTATTTTGACATTTATTATATTTCTTAGATTTCTTAGATTTCGCTTGAAACTTTGGGGTCGAACTCTTGTTTTCTTCTCGGTTAACTTTTCTTCCTTTCTCTTTTTTTTTTGCTTTGTCAAGCAGCCTCTTCAAGTCAGTTTGGTAATTGATACGAGACTCCTTTAGATTCCTTTCTAGATCTATAAGCTGCCTTTGTATATCTATAAGTTCTTGACTTTCTTCTCTCAAGTCAACTCCTTGATTTTCTCTCAAGTGAACTCCTTTATTTTCTCTCAATTCATTTAGTAAATCTTCTTCACTTTTCGTAACTGGTTTTGACAAGATTGGATCTCTAGGTATTACCTCTTTTCTAAATTCTCTAAATGTTTTTAGAATTGTTTGAATTCAAAGTATTTTTTGAGTTCGTCAAAAATGGGTCCAAAAAAAAAGGGTAGATCGGTCTTCTTTCAAAGGCGGACCAGAAGGAGACTCAGTTTCCGTTCCATAAATTGATAAAAAAGAAGAATTATCTCTTTTCTCTTTTGGATTTGGGTCTTGCAAATTCGAATTAGATTTGTCGCGCCAAGGTCTCAGACGGAAAGGAGATACTATCTTTATAGACAGACCTTCTGTTAACCACCCTTTAGGCAAGTCAATTTTTGAATATTCAGAACCAGTCGGAGTGCATCGAATATGTAATTCGTTGTTCAACTCCTCTAAATCTTCAACCAATTCAGACGATTGGCCTAATGATCGACGAATCACGTCTTTGATCGTTATCAAGAAAGGGAGGTATACATTCTTTCTAAGAAAGGACTGTATTAGTAAGATGTAATTCTTCGAGGGGTCATTCAAAATCAGGAGATACACGATTCTCAGAATTGGTATATCTTATAGTCTGCTATCTATAGACTGCATAGCTCTAGAAATAGAATCGGATCTCTTTCTCTTTTTCCCCGGATCTTTCTCCTGCTCTTTTTCTTCCATCCCTATCTTTTTTTTTTCATATTTGATTCCTTTTTCTGGAGCATCTAAAAGTTTAAATCTTGTATCTTTCTTTTTTTTTGGAAACAATCTATAATAGATAGGTTTAATAAATAATTGCAAATATTTTATTGATTTCAAATATTTCAATGCCCCCTTCAAGGCCCCCATCCGTCTTAGGCTTATATAAAGAGGGGATCGAACCAGTCGTTGATACCAAATATAAAGATTTACTTTACGTCTTTGAGAACGCGGGGTAAACACTATATGTTCTCGACGATAATCCTTATATCGATTTAGCGAAAAAAATAGGACAGTTGTGTCCCAGTTTACAGTGTCTGGTAAACCTATACCTAAGGCGTGAAGCACCTCATTTTTGGGCAGATCCTCTATATCATAAATGGTTTTAGGCAAAAACCCCCTTGAACGCAAGGTCTATCGCACTGGCCTACGGCTAATTAACTCTTCCTCCCAGTGTGCTACTCTATTAAATAGAAAGTATTCCCATTTGAGGACTTTTTTACGGATTCGTTTGATCCAATTCATAACCAAGCTTTTTTCTTTTCTTTTTTTTCTTTGGCGTATTTGGCGTAAACGACGTGTCTCCCTCAACATCAACAGAGGATCCTCTTTTTTTGGTAAGTATATGTTCAGAAATAGTAGGCGGTCTAGCACCCTTGTGCCTAAGCGGTTTTTTTTTGAGTCCACTCGTTCCGGTCAAACTAAAAAAGACCCTTTTTCCTTCTATCTTTCCTTCTATGTGGTAGATTCGCATTAGAAATTCCTTGACTAGTCTATTTCTTTTTTCTTTATTGGTAGAAATCCAAAAATAATAATCATTCAGTTCATCACAGGATAATTTTGTTAGCGTATTCTTTGCTTTTCTCCAGAAAATGGGAAAATGGGGTGGATATGTAAACGAGATTCTTTGTTTTCCGTCACTTTGGCATGGATAAAAAAAGAATTGTGACATTTCATTTCTTACAGCACGATCCCCCCACTCTGTCGCGGCTGTCTGTCGACCTGGACGACTCCATTGATAAATGTCAAAAAGACGAGTCCTTTTCAGAAAGGTTTCGTCATCTAACCACCCGTATTTCTTTCTTATTCTTTTTCCTTTTTTGTCTGCTTTCTTTCTTCTTTCTCTTTCTTTTTTTTCGTGTCTTAGTCTTAGGGAGTAGTCCTCTTCCTTTTCCTTTTCCTTGTCGTAGTCCTTGTGTACTTTTAGCTCTTCAAAAACTCTCCTAGTAATAAGTGGGAACGGCATGCTATTAAAATAGTTTAGAGCGAGAAGAGTCAAGAGAATAGAAGAAGATCCCGCAGGCGAGCAAATAAGCTGTTTCGTCTCTACCACACCCTTTTCCCAGCGATCTAGTAAGATCTTAAAGATCTCCGACAAGTGGTATTCGTCGAAAAAAGCCTTCGCCTGCTTAGCCGCTTCTGATCTAATAAGTGATCTAATAAGTGATCTAATAAGTGCAAGTCGTACAATAAGTTGAAGACGAACACTTTCCCATATCCAGACTACACTTTCCCATATCCATACTAATAATACCAATCTCCTGATCATCAAAATTAGATCCAGACGCAATTCCAATTCTGACCAAAGATCTATAGCAAGATTCCTAATCAGAGTGTTAATCTTTGATTTCCAGACTATGCAGTTTTCCACGCATTTGATAACTAAAAGGTGACCAATTAACTAACCAAAAAGATTACTTACTAGAAAGAAGATCTTGTTGTTCGATCGAAACAGATAAACATGGACTAATCGGAATAAGGTAGAAGTGGGGTAAAAGTAATTGGTGAAGAGTTGAAAAAGCATACTATTCCAGAATAGCGTGTAAAAACTAACCTTATAGGCTGAAATAGATGCTGCAATCTCATTTCGACTCACCATTCCCCTTATAATATCAAGAATCCCAATTCTAGGGTTGTTCTTGTTCGGCCCCAAACGCTGAATTTCCTGCAAAAGTAAGCGAAATAAGAAAAGAGGGAAAAATAGTAAACAAGTTATTATATGAGGCTTAGACAAGACTAGAAGCAGAGGTCTATAATAGACAGATATTTGAAGTATGAATTGTCCCATGATAGCCCCGGTTACTACTATCGGTCTTTTTTCGCTTTCTATTTCCCCAAGCTGTGCTCGGAAAATGAATAAATAAGCCGGTCCGGTCCGATGGAGATTGCGCTAAGAAATCCAAAAGAAAGACCTATGAAAACGACAGACTGAATGAGATGGAAATAAGCAAGTAACAAATAGTTTCTGATAAATTTCAGAAAGATCATTAAATTTGACTCCGGATTGGTTGGAATGTTTTCTCACTATATACAAATAGCTAGATACTCTGTTCTTTTCTTCTTTTATATTATATCTAAGTATAAGTAGAAAACGCAAGAGCGAGTTTCCCTTTTTGAATTCTTATTCTATGAAAATAGCTAGATACTCTGTTCTTTTCTTCTTTTCTATGTTATTTTGTTGAGTATTTCGATTTCTTTCTTAAATACAATACAAGAATCAAATCGATTTTTTTATATCTCATTTTTTTTTTAACATGTATAATTACAAGTAAATTACTACATAAAAAGATACGATATTCAATCATCAATTGAATAAGATTTAGAAAGCTTTTTTGATTATTCTATTCTATTAAGAAATGAAAGAGAAAGGATCAATACCAGCCCTCTTCTTTTGTTTATATCAAATTATTCATATAACGTGGATCACACGAGCCTCTTTTCCATTAATTCACTCAATCACGGCGGGGGGCAAGTAAAAATAGAAAGA